TTACAAACATACGATTCACGGGGAGATAAAGAAATAGATCGAACCGAGCACCTGCGCCCTTACAAAGAAAGGGAAAAAATGACATTATATATATATATATAACATATTTAACATAGTTAAAGATAATTATAAACAAACCAAATCCTATTTATTTATTCTAATTAGAGATACGGCTGAAATAGGATTTTAGGGATAAGAAATAAACTAACCAAACCATGGATAAATCCAAGCGAACTTTTCTTAAATCCAAGCGATCTTTTCGTAGGCGTTTGCCCCCGATCCAATCGGGGGATCGAATTGATTATAAAAACATGAGTTTAATTAGTCGATTTATTAGTGAACAGGGAAAAATATTATCTAGACGAGTGAATAGATTGACCTTGAAACAACAACGATTAATTACTATTGCTATAAAACAAGCTCGTATTTTATCTTTGTTACCTTTTCTTAATAATGAGAAACAATTTGAAAGAACCGAGTCGACCACTAGAACTGCTAGTCTTAGAGCCAGAAAAAGATAGGTTTACTCTTTCTTCACTTGAATTAAAATTCCCATCCGAACTCAAACGCGGATTGATATTTTGTTGGAAAAATCCAAGAATCCGGATTTAATTCTCGTGTCGTAAGAAAAAAAAAAATAATAATCTGGGAAGAAGAAATTTTTTTATTGAACGTGTTGATTCATATTTATTTTGACTACTTTCTCATATTTTATCATATTCTATTCATTTTTATTTGACCTTCCCGGAGTTCATTCTCCGGGCAACTCCGTTTAACCGGTGGATTCCTTCCAACCTACTTCTTTTATGATCTCATTGGAAATCATATAAAGACAATTCCTATTTGATATAGCTATTTGTGCAAGTATTTTACGATTAAGAAGCAACTGTCTCTTGTACAGATCGTTTATTAATCTACTATAACTATAGCATACCCCCCTTTCACGAATTGCTGCATTTATTCGAGTGATCCACAAACGACGAAAATTTCTTTTTTGCCTATCCCTATCCCGATGAGCCGAAACCAAAGCTCTTATTTTTTGTTGAGTAATAGTTCGAGTAAGTCTTGAATGAGCCCCCCGAAAGCTTGATGCAAATAAACGAATTTTTGTTCTACGTCTCCGAGCGATATATCCCCGTCTAATTCTGGTCATTGAATAAATGAAACTTTAACGAATAACTAATAGATTTCCTTTCTTTCAGTTATTCTTTTGCCCCTTTCCTAGTATATTAATAACAAAACGGATTTTTCCAATGTATAAACTAAAAATTCCAATGGCTTTGGCTACTATAACCTTCCCAACCACGATTTTTTATTTTTTCTAGGCATTTCACCTCGAAATACGAAATTGTACTATACTAGGTATTAAAAAAAATAAATAAAAAAAATAGCAATGATAAAGAAATAGTGGATTCCATCGTTTCTATGGTTACTTCTTAAACGGTAAGGTCTTCTCTATACACCGGAGCCTTTACTTCATTTAATCAATGTTATTGCTAACTTGTATAGTTCACATTCTTCGGCTCTACCCATGAATTATCCAGTAATAGGTCTTTCACAACGAGCTCTACCTATACAGTAACGGTATTTAATTATGAAGGTTGGCTGGGTAGCTGACCCTGTTAGTCCGTTCTTGCAAGAGGGGTCTATGTTAACTAAGATTTCCTCCGCTTAATGGATAACCATTTGCTACCAATGGAGAATTGCTTCTCATCTTGAATTGAGGTGAGTGGATTTACACCAATAGAAACCATAAATTTCATACGGGATATGATCCATTTTCTTATTTTTAGATAGGAAATGTAGTTCATTTTTCCGTTCTATCCTATTTGATCATTGATATTCGAACATTGTTCTCTTTCCTTTGTTCTAGTTCATGATCTGAACGAGTCGCACATACACCCTAGTACATGTTCCTCGACGCTGAGGGCATCCCCGAAGCGCGGGGGATTTTGTGACATTTCTAATTGGCTGTCTTGTATTTCTAATAAGTTGTTTAATAGTTGGCATGTTGAATCATATACATAATGGGCTGGTTTAGATCGATCCTAACCGGATGATTATGAATTACTTTTATTCAATAGTAAATATAAAGTCATAGAATAGTAATATGAAACTCGGCAGGGGTAATTTCAAATCACGAATTGACGCGAAATCCAGGCTATTGTCATTCAACCGCTACAAGATCAACAATTCCATAAGCTTGGGCCTCTGTTGCTGACATAAAAACATCTCTTTCCATGTCTTCGGATACAACCCATAAGGGTTTGCCCGTTCTTTGTACATAAACCCTTGTCAGGGTTTCACGTAGTTTCAGCAGTTCTCCCACTTCCAGGATGAATTCTCCCGTTGCTACTTCAGAAAAAGAACCAGCAGGTTGATGGATCATTACCCTGATGATATAAGATAATAAAAGGTTTCTCTATTTCGCATGATGAGGGGAAGATAAAAGAAAGATAAAAGAATAACAAGAAAAAAAAAGATAGAATCGAACAACCGT